ATGTATAGATTTATACATTATACTTAGAATTATAAAAAATTGGATTATCAAAATAAATTTTCTAAGTAATTAGAAATTCGAAAGAAATATCAAATTCCTAAATGAATGTCGAATTCTAAATTAATAAATAAATGGATTTTTGATTTTAGTTTTGTTATTATAGGGTCGGGGTCTGTCCGCCCTAAGGAAAAAAAGAAAAAAAAAGAATCGAACGTTCGAGTATTCCAAATTATATCAAAAAATGATAGAAGAGGGGGCATATAAAATAGATATATATGTAGTATATATCTGTGTATATTGAATTGCGAATACAGAGATAATAGAATCATTTCTGATTCGACCAAATCTGGGTATCTGATATAGATGAAAGAAAATCAATCAAACAAATAGAAGGAAACTTTTTTCAATATGGGAATAGGTATCTAATAAATTCAACAGTTCTGGCATAATATAAATGAAAAAAAAAAATATATACTAATGAGATCCCAATCTCAAAGAAAAAGGGGGGATATGGCGAAATTGGTAGACGCTACGGACTTAATTGGATTGAGCCTTGGTATGGAAACTTACCAAGTGAAAACTTTCAAATTCAGAGAAACCCAGGAATTCATAATGGGCAATCCTGAGCCAAATCCTGCTTTCCGAAAACAAAGAAAAGTTCAGAAAGCGAGAATAAAAAAAGGATAGGTGCAGAGACTCAATGGAAGATGTTCTAACAAATGGAGTTGACGACATTTCCTTTCATAGTAAGAAAGGAATCCTTCTATCAAAATTCCGGAAAGGATCAAGGAATTTCACTGGATTGATTAATGAAGACTCCAAACTTCTATTTGTAAATTTTCTATCATAAATCAGAAATGAAAGATGTGAATAAAATCAATTACAAGTTGAAGAAAAAATGGAATATTCATTGATCAAATTATTCACTCCATCATAGTCTGATAGATCTTTTGAAGAACTGATTAATCAGACGAGAATAAAGATAGAGTCCCATTCTACATGTCAATACCGACACCAATGAAATTTTTAGTAAGAGGAAAATCCGTCGACTTTAGAAATCGTGAGGGTTCAAGTCCCTCTATCCCCAAAAGCCCATTTAATTCTCTAATTTTTTATCCTATAACCTCTTTTTATTTTTAAATTCGTTATGCGTCTTATTCAGTCTATTCTTTCCCAGAAGGATCTGAGTGGAATTTTTCTTTTTCTTATCATATTATCATAATCACAAGTCTGGTTGGAATTTGTAGTTGAATATATATGACACATGTAGAGTTTTGTTTATATATGATAAACGTACAAATGAACATCTTATCTTTGAGTAAGGGATCCTCATATGAAAAATTAACAATACATAATTATTACTACTACTGAAACTGACAAAGTTTTATTTTTTTCGTCTTTTTTTTTAGTTGACATAGACTCAAGTAATTTCATAAAATGAGGATGATGCGTCAAGAATGGTCGGGATAGCTCAGTTGGTAGAGCAGAGGACTGAAAATCCTCGTGTCACCAGTTCAAATCTGGTTCCCGGCACATGATTCATTTGTATAAGTATCTATTCCCAAAATTCATTAAAATAAAATGAATATGGGAATAGATACTTATTTATTAGTGGTCTAGATCATCATACATATTTATCTGGGTGTCCGGAGCTCTTTCGAGATGAATAAAGAATAGATCGATATTCTATGTATATAAACTCTGTAAATGACTGATTCGATTTTGTTTCGCTTTTTTCTGCGCTCCAAAAAGAATGTTCATATTTCAATAATATTCAAACAAATGGTTAAATTAGTTGGTTGAAAGACCAAAAAGTTTAATCTAGGGGAGTTCAGAGGTGGGAATAGTCAAAATTCATCTCAGATACATTACAAATAGAATCCGGCCCATTTCTTTGTATTTTCTTTGGTATTTCTATTTTCTTGATTTCTTTGATCGTACTTTTTTTTCGTAACCAGATAGAAAATTGATGTTGATGTGCATCTTACATAGTTAATGATGCAGAACTTTTTCATTTCATCCTATTGGCTTGACTCATCCGAAATAAGTATCGTTCAATTTTTAGAATCTCAATGAATCCTGTCTTATTTATGAATTTTGTTATATATCCTACCCATAATAAGAATAAGAGAGCAATGAGACCTCAATTATTCTGTCTGGTTTAACTTCAATTACTTTGTCTAATCTATAAGAGAATGTACAAATATTCAAGGAATATCTGGGGTTGTAGAAGTGCGGATTACTTTTTTATTTTTATAATTTAGTGAGCATCTTGTATTTCATAAAAATTGGGGGCGATATAATCTTTACGCAAAGGCCATCCTATCCAACTTTCGGGCATTAAAATACGTTTAAGACGCGGATGATTATCATAAGAGATTCCTAACATATCATAAGATTCCCTTTCTTGAAAATCCGCACTTTTCCAAACCCAGAAAATAGAAGGAATTCTGGGATTTTTCCTTGGGGCAAAGACTTTTATGCATACCTCTTCTGGTTG